AAAGTTCACGCCCTTCTTTATCTCTAAAGATAGGATGTCCTAACCACCCAACCGCTATTCCATCCCCGTTGTCCATTGAGCCCGCTCTGAACAATCCGCCTTTTGCCGGATTATTACCGATATAATCATAAAAAGCTAATTTTTCAGGAATTTTAGACCAAGCTTCGGATAAACTTTGATTTTCGGCTAGCCCATCACTAACTCTTCGATAGATTTCTTGTTGAAAGTATCCTTGATCCCATTGATAACGAGTGGGACCAAATAATTCAATCGGAGTTGTTGCTGAGCCATACCACATAGTTCCAGCAACAACAAAAGCTGCAAAAAAGACAGCAGCGATACTACTGGAAAGGACGGTTTCAATATTTCCCATACGCAATCCTTTGTATAGACGTTGGGGTGGACGGACACTAAGATGAAATAAGCCCGCTAATATGCCCAACGTCCCTGCTGCAATATGATGTGAAGCTATTCCTCCCGGAACGAAAGGATCAAAGCCTTCCACACCCCACGCTGGATTTACAGCTTGTACCCTTCCGGTTAGTCCATAAGGGTCGGACACCCATATTCCCGGACCATACAATCCAGTTACATGAAAAGCGCCAAACCCAAAACAAGCCACCCCTGAGAGAAATAAATGAATTCCAAAGATCTTGGGCAAATCCAAAGAAGGTTTTCCTGTACGTTCATCACAAAATATTTCTAGATCCCAATACACCCAATGCCAGATAGCTGCCAAGAAGCACAAGCCAGAAAAGACAATATGCGCTCCTGCGACACCTTCATAACTCCAAATACCCGGATTCGTTATAGTTCCTCCCGTGATACTCCAACCACCCCAAGAATTGGTTATTCCTAAACGAGTCATGAAGGGTATAACAAACATACCTTGTCTCCACATTGGATCAAGAACGGGGTCTGAGGGATCAAAAACTGCTAATTCATAGAGAGCCATCGAACCAGCCCAACCAGCAACTAAAGCCGTATGCATTATATGGACAGATAGCAAACGACCAGGATCATTCAAGACGACGGTATGAACACGATACCAAGGTAAACCCATGGAAGTACCCCTTATATTCTTTATTAATTATTAATGAAAAATAAACACTATGTAACTTTCTTGCGCTAGAAAAACTATGTTATAGACCTCCCTTTTTCAGTGGATTATTTCGGAGAAAAGAGAAATATTTTTTTTCTATTCTTTTAGTAAGAATGTAATAATTATTAGTAAGAATGTAATAATTATTAGTAAGAATGTAATAATTATTAGTAAGAATGTAATAATTTGTTTGGTAATAATTATGTTTGTAGGAGCAAAGAGAAACAGATCTATTCTATATCCGATAAGTATCAATACGCAATGGAATGGGGTCTTGATCCCATTTTATCTGAGCGAATGCATACAAATTTGTTCATCATTCAAAGAACCTATTCCTAAGAATTTGACTTTATTTCTTTTTTCTTTATTTAATTATTTTTTAGTTATTTCTGAACTTATTGAATCTATCCATAAAAAAGCCAAGTTTTTGAAGACAATAAATGCATTCTTACGTTTTCATATTAAAGTAAAATAGAGTACTTAATTTTTTTCTTTCGTTGAATGCCTATTGGTGTCCCAAAAGTTCCTTTTCGAAATCCGGGAGAGGACGATTCCATTTGGATTGACGTATAGTGTGGCTTGTCAGATATATTGGGTCATATGGGATTGCCCCGTTCTCTCCCCCATGGGGATATTCTCCGTTTCGACCAAAAAGATTGATTAAAGCATCAACAATTTGGAGCGTGAAATGCAACAATTAAATCTATGCTTTTGAGATATCAAAATTACTATTATCAAGTAGAATAGTTTATGGTTGGTTTCTTTAGAAGTACCCAGGCTCTGTTTAAAAAAACCACTTGGTAATAGATCTATAATTACTACTTTAATCATTAATCAATCAAATAATAGACACTGAATAGTAAAGGTGGAAGACGTAAATTGAAAAAAGGAATATAGTAAAAAGATGTGGTATTTGGCCCATTTGTCCTATATGTGCAAATCAAAATCGGGCAGATCTTTACTCGGAGTAGAGCACAAACCTAAAAAATTGACTAAACCCAGTCAGAAACAAGAAAATGCCATCGTGATTTGAATTGGATCCCGATGAAAGAATAGATCAATGAGAAGTTAGTTTGATAAGCTTAAAAATTATTATTATTATTAGGTAAACGAATTCAATTATAGGTAAACAGATCAAAACTCATTTTTATTAAAAAATGAAAGAAAAGCCCTTTGTTAGAACAGAAGTTAGAAAAAAAAAAAAAAAAAGAGGGCTGGAATCTACACATTGATTCTTTTTTTTTTCACGCTTTTTGTTGAACCGTATGCATCAAAAGTTGTATGTACGGTTCCTATGGGATAGGATTTTATCCTAATCAACCGACTTTATCGAGAAAGATTACTTTTTTTAGGTCAAGATGTTGATAGCGAAATCTCAAATCAACTTATTGGACTTATGGTCTATCTCAGTATAGAGAGTGAGACCAAAGATTTGTATTTGTTTATAAACTCTCCTGGCGGATGGGTAATACCTGGAATAGCTATTTATGATACTATGCAATTTGTGCGACCAGATGTACAAACAGTATGCATGGGATTAGCCGCTTCAATGGGATCTTTTATCCTGGCCGGGGGAAAAATTACCAAACGTCTAGCATTCCCTCACGCTTGGCGCCAATGAGTTTTTTATTTGAAATAAAAAAGAAAAGTATGCCTTCGCCGCAGGAAATATGAAAATAGAGTAAGTATAAGTAATAATAGCATGGCATTTTCAATTCGATATAAGAAATTTTGTTAGTAATTTTTTGAAGATTTAATTGTGTATCGAAAGAGTAGTCTGAGATATTAAAGGTATTTCTGATTTTATTTATCGGGGCCAATTTTCTATTTTAGTGTCACAAACTTTTTTGTTTTCACACCAGAGGGTTATTAACACTATATTCTGTATTCTGTTCTGAAAGAGTACAAAAAAATAATATTATTTTTTTCATTTTTTTTTTTTTTTTGAAAAAAAAGAAACTTTGGGATTGTTAAATTGAAATTACCGATGAAAGGGACGGAGCCACCATAGTATTGTTGTTTTTGAACTACTCGAAAAGGAAGGGTGGTTATTAGATCATTTACTGGGCTAGGCATGATAGGCTCTATGCTTTTCTTCGATGAAAGTTCTATTATGGAGCCGTATGCAATGCACAAATAATGCCTGTACGGTTGTTTAATTCTATCTTTTTTTCTTTGTATTTTTTATTTTATCTCTTTTCCTTGCCTTATCGTGAGAGATAGAGTAACTATTTATTATCTTATATCATCAGGGTAATGATCCATCAACCTATTGCTGGTTTTTATGAGGCACAAATAGGAGAATTTGTCCTGGAAGCGGAAGAGCTACTTAAATTGCGCGAAATCATCACAAGGGTGTATGCTCAAAGAACGGGCAAACCTTTATGGGTTGTATCCGAAGACATGGAAAGGGATGTTTTTATGTCAGCAACAGAAGCCCAAGCTCATGGACTTGTTGATCTTGTAGCAGTTACATAAAAAATAGCGGGAATTTCCCGCAAATTCGGTTTATTGTCTTACTGAGATTTAATATTCTATTAAATTAATAGAATATTAATAGAGAAATTTTTTATAAACAATTTTATTTTTAATAATTCATAATCATCGGTTAGGATTGATCTAAACCAGCCCATTATGCATACGATTCAACATGCCAACTATTAAACAACTTATTAGAAACACAAGACAGCCAATCAAAAATGTCACAAAATCCCCCGCTCTTGTGGGCTGTCCTCAGCGACGAGGAACGTGTACTAGGGTGTATGTGCGACTCGTTTAGATCGTTGGTTGTGACAGAAGAAAGGAAACCTTTTTCCCATTATCTGCGATTAGTATAGATGAATAGGATAGAATACAAGAACCCATCTTTTTTATCTTTTATCTAAACGAAAAAAGATCTATCATATACTTCTATTGTGTATCCAATTTATGGTTTTCATTGGTGCAAATTCAATCATATCCATTTTCCATTTAAACTACGAAAGAATACCCATAGGTAGCAAAAGATTATCTATTAAGCAGGGTAAATCTTTTTAAAATGAAAAGTTACATGAAAAGAACAAAAATTATGCCCCTACTATTCTCAGAACGGACTAAGAGAGTCAGCGCATTAGCCAATCTTCAAAATTAAATACCGTTACTATATAGACGGATTTCATTGTGAAAGACCTATTACTGGATAATTCATAGGTGGAGCAAAAAAGTGTGAACTGTACAAGTTAACAAAAGATTAAATGCCGAAAAGAGCTCCGGTGTATAGAGAAGACCTCACCGTTTAAGAAATAACAATAGAAACGATGGAACCCACTTTTTATTCTTATTTACTATTGACTATGTTTTTGTTTGATATCTAGTATCACAATACAATTTCTTATTTTTAGGTATTTTGCGTCGAAAGAAAATTGTGGTTCGGAAGGTTAGAGTAGCAAAAACCGTTGGAATTCTTTTTTATACATTGGAAAATCCGTTTTGTTATTCTAGAAAAGGGGAAAAGAATAGCTGAAAGAAAAGAAATCAATTAGTTATTCATCAAAGTTTCGTTTATTTAATGACCAGAACTAGGCGAGGATATATAGCTCATAGGCGTAGAACAAAAATTCGTTTATTCGCATCAAGCTTTGGCGGGACTCATTCACGACTTACTCGAACTATTATTCAACAAAAAATAAGAGCTTTGGTTTCGGCTCATCGGGATAAAGATAGACAAAAAAGAACTTTTCGGCGTTTGTGGGTCACTCGAATAAATGCAGTAATTCGCGAAAATATTGTATCCTTTAGTTATAATAGATTAATAAACAATCTGTACAAGAGAAAGTTGCTTCTTAATCGTAAAATACTTGCACAAATAGCTATATTGAATAGGAATTGTCTTTATATGATTTCAAATGACATTCAAAAATTTTTATAATAATTATAATAATAAAATAAAGAAATTCGCTGGAATTCATCGGAATATTTTGCATAAAATTCCCTGAAAAAGAAATTCTGAGAGGGTAGAATAGAAATTCGTATAATATAATAATAATATAATAATATGATCGATCAAGTAGTTAAATTGAATAAAAACATTCAATAAAAAAGATTTCTTCTTCTCCAATTCGTTTTTTTCTTACAACACAAGAAAAAATCTTCATTTTCGGGTTTTTCAAACATCAATCTCTGTTTAAGTTCGAATTGGAACTTTGATTCTATTAAAGAATAAGCCTATTTTTTTTTGATTCGAAGACCAGTAGTTCTAGCAACCAACTCACTTTTTTCAAATTCTTTTTCATTATTAAGAAAAGGTAACAAAGATAAAATACGAGCTTGTTTTATAGCAATAGTAATTAATCGTTGTTGTTTTAAAGTCAATCTATTCACCCGTCGAGATAATATTTTTCCTTGTTCACTAATAAATCGACTAATTAAACTCATGTTTCTATAATCAATTCGATCCCCCGATTGAATCGGGGGCAACCGCCTACGAAAAGCTCGCTTGGACTTAACAAAAAGTCGCTTGGATTTATCCATGATTTGTTTATTCCTTATTTGAAAAATCCTATTTCCTTCGCTTGGATCAAAAATAATAATGATTAAAAATTACGAATTTAAGAATTCAAAATATAGGCTTTTACTTGTTTATAGTTCAATAGAGAATATATCTTACGATATTCTATGATACTATGTCATACCTTTTTTCATCTTGCTTCTAAAGAAAGGTAACACGCGTATGATGCTCTATTTTTTGATCTCTTCGTGAATCGTATGCTTGTAACAATAGGGACAGAATTTGCTCAATTCCAATCGACTAGGCGTATTGTGTCGATTCTTTTGAGTAATATATCTGGAAATACCTGTTGATTTCTTATTAACATTTGTTTGAACACAGCTGATACATTCCAAAACAATGCTTACTCGAGCATCTTTCCCCTTGGCCACGAATCTCCTCCTTTGTTTTTGGTTTTTTATTCCCTCCACTCTTCTTTTTTCCGATTTCAAGTGAAGAAAAGAAAGAAAGGAAAAAATATTACTAACTCGAAATCCAATTCTGAAAGATTTCGTTGCAATCAATCTAGTAATAATAAGTAATACAATAATTTGAAACTCTATTTATATTTAGATTCGAAATTTAGATTCGAATTGAAGTAAAGTATTTTAGTTAAACATCTTGTATGATATTGTTGCCCTAACTACATTTACACTTCTGTTCTCTTCATTTTGAATTTTATTGTTTTTATGAAATTTATTTCATTTATTATTTACTTAAATTAAAGCCCGGGACCGAGTTTTGTTGAGTTTGAATTTACTTTTATTCTTTTTCTTTTCTAACATATTCTAAAAAACAAAAAAGAAATAGAATTCAAAAAGAAGAGGGGGGGCAGTAGTCACAGATAGTGAATTCTATCTTTAATATTCTTCACCCCCCGTATTAATAACTAGAATGAAAAAAAAGGAAATGTTAACGCATCGGGGAAAAAACGATTAATCTCTATCAATAGACCTGCTAAAGACCCGAACCATAGAGTACTTATTACCGGTGCCACGGATAGATATGTTTTGAAATCTCGCATTTCAAATTCTCCTTCTTTTATTTTTTATTGAAAATTGTAATAATATTTATGAATTTACTATTCATTTTCATATTTCTATTTATAATAATATTATTTTTATTCGAATAAATAATGGTATTCCATATATGATCAAATATATATATCTGTATTTAAAGTTCAAGTCTACTTCCAGTTGTTTTGTCCACATAATCCATGATTCAAATTCAAATGTAGAACAATTCCATAGATAAGATTTTTTTCGTGAAATTGAAAGAACAAAAGAAAATACCTTTCGTTCTACCCGAACATTCAAGAAATTGACAGTGGATTTTCTTTTTTTTTTTTTTCTATTTTTTGCGGATGTCTAGAAGTTTATTATTCTATATTTTATTATATGATATGAAACAAAAAAGAATAAATGGCAAGATAAGTTTTGTATATCAACAAAAAAAATGAAATAAGAAATAAGTATGTGGAAAACAAAACAAAGATTCTCTAAAATACCATTAGAAATTAATTAAATTAGAAAGGGATGTAGCGCAGCTTGGTAGCGCGTTTGTTTTGGGTACAAAATGTCACGGGTTCAAATCCTGTCATCCCTACCTATTACTTCGCCTCTGAGCAATAAGGAAGGATCCATTGAGATCAATTAAAATAAAATGGGACAGACCTAATCTTTCATTTGTATTATATTGTGTAGATAATAGTATCGAACTTTAAAATGGATTGTGAAGTTAATAAAAAAAATCTCTTTCCTTACAGCCCTTTTTGGAATTAAGAGAGCGCTCTTAGTTCAGTTCGGTAGAACGTGGGTCTCCAAAACCCAATGTCGTGGGTTCAAATCCTACAGAGCGTGATTTTCTTCGTGTT